AAGGGATAGCGTATCTACAGAAGAGAGAGTACGGGCCCTTACCCAACATTTAGTTTAGACGCGGCTCGAATGCCTTTACGCTATAGGCTGTGTTAAGCATGCTTCTTTGACAGAAAACAAACTCTTTTTCCATGACAACAGTCGCGACTATAACTACTAAGGACCGGGGCGAGCGGGATTCAGTAGAGGCTCGAAGAGGGGCTTACTAAGCGAAGGACCGAAGACGGCTTTGCTCATGAGTTAGCGGTCAAGCGGAACAACAAGGACCTGCTGGCTTCTTTTCTTTCCGGAGCAGACTTGCTCGTAGCCTCCTATTGATATAAAAGGGGATGAAGGGTGAAAGAAAAATAAGAAGCAAGTCTTGAGGGAGTAAAGAGCCACCATTAGGTGGTTCTGCGCCAAGTGCGACCGATTGTCCTTCCTTTATAGATTGAACTACCGTAACTCCACTCAACCAACAAAGTAAATTCTATACTCAAAGTTGAGTTACCGTACAAACTCAATATCTATAAAAACTAAGGGGGAAGAGAAGCCGAAAGGGATCCTAAAGGAATGGTAGCACCACAATCCACCCAGACGCGGCCATCATAACTGGTTCGTGCGACGGCGGCGGAAGCAGGTTCTGGATAATCCATTCAATCTTATTCTTTTTTTTCTCTTTTTCTGAATTTTCCTCTTCCCACCCTCTTGAAACATTTCCAGAAACTCGAGTCTTATTTCCTCTTTTTCTTTCGGTGGAGCTTCCTCTCTAGGTTCTTCTTGCAGCCAACTCCCTTTTCAAAATTCTTCTTCCCTTAGGATCGCCTTTGGAAGCCGGAACGTAGGGGTCATGATGATCCAGTGGGAGGGATCTTCCTCACAAAGCCAGAGAGCATTAATAACAAACATTTTTGTGATGGTAGGGGGATGTTTGAAATCGGACACTTCCCCGGCCCAGCATGTTGAGACCGGAGCGTGACTAGGGAGCGAGTTCTTAAAAACTCCCATTTTATCGTTGGGGTTCTTAGGAGCTTCCTGTTCATCCGCCACGTTGATTTTTCCTTCTTCTATGAAATCTTGGATTTTTTGCTTCAAAGCCGTTGCGCGCTAGCGCAGCCGTTTTTCAGCTTGGTTGTCCCTTTCGTCTAAGGGGGCATGCTTTTTTGTGGATATAAAGGCAACAAATACACGTGGTGTAATAAGCAATCTGGGAATAACTGTATTTGGGCCCGTCTTGATAGAGCAGTGGTAAACATGAGCTGGATCAAGCGATTCACCAAGACTTTCGTTGAGCATTTGCTGCTCCAACCTTCTATTCTATAAGGCAACTCCCCTCTGCTCATCTCCATGGTGGAGTAGCCAGTAGCAGCTGGAAGAAGCGAGAGGTAATGAAATTAGTGAACACATCCGCCGTCTGATTGTCTGTCCGCACGTAAAGGACCTTAAGATCGCCACGAGCAACTTTCTCCCGAACGAAGTGATAATCAAATTCGACATCTTTCGTTCAGGCATGGGAGACCGGGTGAACAGCCCTATGGAGTAAAGGGTGACACTGATATTGTCACAGTATAGAAGTGAAGGGAGAGAGAAACGAAATAGCAGTGCCTTTATAAACTTTCGTTATAGGCCTTTTTTTTTGCCTTGTAGGTCTTTTAAGGGTTTTGATAACGGTTAAGATAAAAAATGACCCTGTCCTCCTCGCTTACCACACTCACTCATAGTAGAGTGATTGGTAGGTTTGGGTATAGCAGGACTTGAACCTGCGACCATTAGGTTAAAAGCCCAATGCTCTACCAACTGAGCTATACACCCAAAAAAAGATGTAGTAGTAAATAAGGGTTGGTGCGGAAAAGAAAAGAGGGCGGCCCCTCTTCTTCTCATCATATTGGGGCGCGGCTCTGTATGAGGCTCGTACTGCAGAGCAAGCGAAGAAAACGTAAGGGCGCGCGTTAGCACTCCTGCAAGAAAAGGCCTAGCTAACGCGCCCCTTATTGAAAACTCAAGGTTTGATATATGTTATGTATTTTTTTTCTTAATGCGCTCAAGCACCCAACCTATACATGTTTCCACTCATTGAAGATTCTATCTACAAAAGAAGGTCAACGGGGGATACTCAATTTGCTCTCACTGACACCATCTACGGGAAGGTGAGGTCGTCTTTCTTTCCAGCCACCATGCCATACGGTTCGCCTTAAAGCCTTAATTAAAGACGGAGAAGGGGAGGAGCAGTTATCTATGGTTTTACGGTCTTTGTTGGCCGTTGTTCCGGTCGAGCACTCTCTTTTCTTTGTCCAATTCCGTCTTACCAAACAAGACTGACTTCTTACCAACCCGCGAAGGGTTGTGAGTGAGGCTGAACCAGATACGAAGAAGGAATCTATATCTGTGCACGGAAGTAGCTGGCCGCTCAACTCTTCGAGCGCAATGCAGTGGGGGTTGGTTCCGATTCGACAAAGGTAGAATGCCTGGTCGAAGGTCCAGTACAGTAGGTAGCAGGCGTGTTCGTTTTGGCTCCCGAGCG